TGGATTCCTATACGAAGTTTTTGTAGATGTGTCTCCGAGTATTCCTCGATCAGTTCGTCTAAGACGAGGAGTTCCTCTAATTCTATGAATTTTTCTAGAATACTCTTTTCTTGAATATCATTCAAAAAAATTTCGGATTGCCCAGCATTCCACCAATTATTAACCCAAGATTCCAGACTTTTATTAAATGAGAGAGAAAGCCACCAGGGCAAAAATACTATAGATACAAGATATAAAAGGGGAGTGAATGCTTTCTTTTTTGTCATTTTTCATCTGTGAATTGTTAATCAACCCACCTCATTCATCGACTCTATGCATTCTAATATTTCTTTCCCACATGAGTTCTATACAAGGTATGAAACCTATAAATCTATTTTCTTTGCGGTTATTGAATCTAGAAAGAATAGAGAAATCAATTAAGAATCCACTTTGAATGAAGAAATATTCAAAAATAACCTTTCCCGATATCTCAATCGGTCAACAAGTGTCTTTTTTCGATGAATGATCGAAAGAACCACTTTAATTTAAGTAATGAATATTAGTTCAATTTTGAGACGAAAGAACTCCTTTTCTCTCAAATATAAAAATGTCCAATATTTCAAAACAAATTTACTGATACAAATTTACTGATTACCCACAGTCAGGAATAAAATAATTGAGGGAAAGAGATTGCGATAATCAAAGTGGCAAAACAAGACATAAATTGGCTAGTTATCATTATTAAGAAATCTAATTGTTATTTTTGTATTGGTCATTAAGGAACGCAAAAGAAAGGAGAAAAAGAAACGTCGATTGACAAAAAAAAATAATTTATAAAATAGGATTTATCTGTATCAATTCCAACCAAATATTGAACTTAAAAAGAAGATTAATTTCTTTATACCGAAATATACCGAAATAGTTTGATATATGAGATGAATATATTATTTCGATTTGTTACTTGGTTAATTTTAGTTGCGTGGATTTGCATACGTATAAAAAACCACAAAAAGAGTTTCCTTTTATGGTTGTTCCGCCCACTTTAGCTTGAATGAACCTTCTGATGAAACTTCACACTTAAGTTATGTTATAGGAAAAAAAATTCTTGTATTTTTCCCTCTTGTTGAAAAAGCATCTATTTTTCCACGCATTTCTCAAAATACTTCAATTGGTACACGCAAGAAATAGGCCAATTCAGCAGCCTTTTGTTCAATTTCTCGTGGAGTCAAATTTTCATCAGTACGAGTTAAGGGAATCGTCCCCTGGCCTCGAATTTCCATATAAAGGATACGGCGTGCAAAAATACCCTCTTTAACTTCTATTCGAATGGACTGAATATCTTTTATAAGGAATCGGAGGAATATGCGACGATTTTTTCCAGGAAATCCCCAACGAAAAATACACACTATGCCTTCCTTTCTATCGAATCGATCATAACCACTGCCTACATTCCAGGAAATTGTGAACCACAAATAGGAGCTAATAAAGAGACCCGCGATTCCGTAGAAAGACATGACGATCCCTTGTGGAAAAAAAACGATTTGCTGAGACGGAAAAAAAGATATCAAATTTCTACCAAGATAACTGGAAATTCCAACCAATAAGAATCCTACTGAACCTACAAAAAGGATAAAGGCCCAGCAGAAATTACTTATTTTTCGAGACCCCGTTATAAGTTCTATCCATATATGTTCTGATCGCAAACTCATACTTGACCCGATTACATTTTATTATAATTGAGAGAATACTTCAAATTTTTTTGACTTTACTTTTTTTGTTTCCGAAGTAACTCTCATCAACTAGCACTAGTTTGATGTAAACCTTTAGGAGTAATTCATCAAATTGATTAAATCGAAAAAAATAGCATACTCTTCATATGATCCCACTATAATATACAGATCCGCCGACTTTCTATTTCAGCCATCCGGCGATCCTGATCGATTTGAAAACAGCTAGAATTCATTTAACCATATATCGTGTTTATGCAGGCATAAGAGTTCTTTCCTTTATGTTCGGCAAAAATTACATGTTATACCATATTCTACTAAATAGATGTCTGTGCTATGATACAAATCTAAGTTTTGAAAAAATGGAAGAGATTGGGTCCCATCGGATCTAACTAATCTTATTTTTTTGAACATGAAGAGATAAAGAAGCCATTGCAATTGCCGGAAATACTAGGCCTACTAAAGGCACAAAAATAGAGGGAAAGCTGAAAGTTATCATAGAATGGGTGCCTCGATTTATTATTTGTACCTGTTATTATTATTTATAAATAAAGATATCTTATAATAATTATAATTAAGAATTTGAAAGAATTTGAATTCTTATGAATTTTAAATTTCTATTTTATTATTAATTTAATTCAATTTTAAATTCGTAGTATAGATCTAAGTATCTATATATCTATATTTAAATATCTAAGTGAATATTATAGAATAAACGCAAGGAGTGTAGAAAGAAATAAATTCATTTATTTATCTTTTTATCTTTCGAATCTTTTTATTCTACACGAAAGGTATGTATGATAATCTACTTTTTTCTTTTCTTTGTCTTTTATTCTTGTATTCTAATTTAATAAAGAAAGAGTTTGTTACACATTATGGAAAGATTCGTCAGAATCCGAACCAACAGAAATTTTTAGCTAAAAAGGGATTTTGTGGAAATGGAAATAGAGAAAAAAAAAACTCTTTATTTTTTATATTTTATTTGAATTATATACGTAAGATAAAAATAAGAAATTCGGTTTGTTTGCCTAATTTGAAAAATTCAATCTTTTTTTTTGATAGAGACTTCTTAATTGAAAATTTAATTAAGAATCAGAAATATAAGTAAAAAAGAATTATCCACAACTTTTGATTCGTTCTACAATTCGAACTTATGTCACCAAAGAAAATTCCATTCTTATTTCCTTTGATTCCGATAAACTAACTACTCGTTTATTACAAATAACAAATAATTGTTGAACTTAGTGCTCTGTTTCATTTTGATTCAAAGGAACGAAAGCGTGGAACTGAAATAACTCACTAAGAACGCGTTTTAAAAGATTACGCGGTACGATTAGGTCGAATAAACCCTTCTGGAATAAATATTCGGCGGCTTGTGAACCTTCAGGTACTGTTGTATTCAATGTTTGTTCAATTACTCTTTTACCTGCAAATGCAATATAGGCGTCGGGTTCGGCAATAATGATATCACCCAACATACCAAAACTGGCTGTTACTCCGCCAGTAGTAGGAGATGTAAGGATTGATACATAAAATAACTTTTTATTTGATTGATAATCATATAAAGCAGACGAAATTTTAGCCATTTGCATCAAGCTCAAACTTCCTTCTTGCATGCGTGCCCCCCCCGAAGCACATACTATAATAAGAGGTAGCAACTTTTTGGTAGCGTATTCAATCAAACGGGTTATTTTTTCCCCGACTACGGATCCCATACTACCTCCCATAAACTGAAAATCCATAACCCCAACTGCTACGGGAATGCCGTTTAGTTGGCCTATGCCTGTTTGAACAGCCTCGGTTAATCCTGTCTTCTTTTGATAAGAATCAATACGATCTTTATAAGGTTCCTCCTCCGAATGAAATTCAATGGGATCCAGAGAGGCCATGTCTTCATCCATAGGATCCCAAGTACCAGGATCGATCGAAAGTTCGATTCTTTCTGAACTATTCATTTTCAAATGACATCCACATTGTTCACAAATATTCATTTTTGATTTCAAAAATTTCTTATAATTTAATCCATAACAATTTTCACATTGAACCCACAAATGCCTATATTTTTGAGTTACATCGAGATCATTAGAACTTTCTATTATAGTAAAATCGCTCCCCTTCACGTGGGTTTGTATATCCGAAACCTCTCCTTCACTATTATTTCTACTTTCACCACAAATTTCACCATAAATGGAACTATAGATGTAACTATTGCTGTAATTATCACCTCCACTTACAATGGAAGTCTCAATCCAGATTTGAGACTGAAGATAACTGTCAATGCAACTATTAATATGATTATTCCAACTATATTGAGTATCATACATGTAATGATTATAGTAGGTATCTTCACCCGTAGATCCATTATTCAGATAACTAGAATTCCAATAAGTATTTTTTAGTTCACTCCGAAACGAATGATTGTTGTCAATCTCAAAAATTTGATTTTCAATATCAAAATATATGGAAAAATTGTCTCCATTACTATCCTTAACTAAAAAAGTGTCATCGGAGATGAAATTCCGAATGTCTTTAACGACGAATAAATGATCAACCTTACTGTAACTAGAATCGTCACGACCCCCCCAACTCTGAATGTTTTTAGTCGTATCTTTTATATCCGGCTCATCACCTTCACTGGGATTTTCAATAGAACCAAGACTTTCCGTTGATTTATTTATCCCACACCGGCATTCGAACTCCTTCTTAAACAACATCGAATTAAACCACCATCTTTCCATAGACTTTTCTTGCCTCCTATTTGCATGAAAATACAATAGATGAATAGTCATTCGATCCAAAATTTATTTATTTGAATTTGAATATTTTATTTCCTATTAAAATAAACATATAAATCCAATCACTAGAATTTTTTTAGTAACTAATTAGGGAGTTTGAGTATTGAAAAAAAAATTCTTTTTTGTTTTGTGGAAATTCGAGGGTAATACGTCACTATACATGAATATGATGGAACCCCTCTTCATTATAAATATCATGATAAAGAGTACTTTCTCCTATGTCGTGTCAAATTCGCATCGAAAAAAAAGAAATATTTCTTTTATTCTATAAATATTTTTTTCGTAAAATCTCGTCTAATAACTAACTAATAATAAGTAATAACTTAAGGTTTTATTCCATCAATAGGGAACGAAAAGGACAATATACGGGATAGGTATAAAACGGCTTGCTTGGGGGAAACTGCAAAATATAAAAGAATATACCAACCCTAAGGATCCAGAGGATTAATTGTGGATCCAAGACAGTAATAGAAAGATTTGATTCTTAGATTTTTTATTT